TAACCCTTCCTATAGGCTAATCAACCTATTATACCCTATTATTTATGCAACCACAGATTTGTGACAAAGCATTGCTTTAGCGAAAAAGTCCTTTCGTACAAATTTAGCTCATTTCAAAAAGAGGATAGAAACTGAACTAGCTCACGCCGTTCTGAACTCAGCTCATGTTAGATTTTAAAGGGCGAACAGACCCACCATCAGAAGCTTCTCCGCCTCTAGGATATCTAAAGCCAACATCGAGGTCGCAATCTTTCCCTCCAATACCATCCTTCGGGAGAAATTGCGCTGTTATCCCTAGAGTAGCTAGCCACACATATAAAGTTAGGAAATACTAGTAAGATTAATATGATAGTAGAAGACTTTTTTCTACTGATCTCCCATCAAAATCGTATAAGAGCCTGAGAGCTCCAATTAAGATAAAGCTTCATAGGGTCTTGTCGTCCTTCTTTTACATAAAGGCCTCTTCACCTTAAAGTTAGTTTAAATTGAATTTTTAGACACAGCACCTTCTTCGTTAACCCTTTCATACCATCCTTCAATTGAAAAGCAAATTATCGCGCTACCTTAGGACGCTCACGTTAACGCCGCCGTTTACAACAAACATTACTCTAGTTGCACTGGGCAGGGACTACCTTTTACTTACATCAAAAGGAAATGTTTTTGTTAAACAGTCGAGAAGTTTAGTTTGCCGAGTTCATTTAAAAACCTTTATTTAGCCGTCAATCTTTTAAGGTAAAACAAAACAGTGATACCAATAAAAAAATATTTTTACTCGTTTTTATCATAATTACTGACCCTCCGATCATAGGCTTATTTTTAAATAGATGATGACCCCAATTAATCTTTTTCTCCGTTTGGTTTTAGTTAAAATACACTAATACCTAATAGCCAGTTTAAAGCCGATAAAAAACCAAAAATTTTTAAACATCAATTTCACCATTTTTCAGCTTAACCCAAAAAATTTTACCCCTTAAGTAGTTAAAGAAAATGCTTACACATTTTTTTAAGCCAACCAGATATCTAAAAGCGCGAATAGTATCTAGCCGCCATTCTTTAGTTTAATCAAATCTCTACCACGATTTCCTAACTCCAAAAAATAACTCTCTTTTATTCGGGAAAATTAAATTCTTAAATTGATCTTGAAAAACCCTTATGCAAAAGGTACTAAAATTTATTTATACTAACTTTGTTCAAGTCCACTTTTCACAAAACAATTATGCACGTCTTTTTAGTAAAGATAACTTATAAAAAGCCTTAGTAAAAGGAATCTAGAACTGACAATTCTAAGTTATATATTAACTACTTTTAAGATAATTATAAAGAAAAGCTTTAACTTTCTCTTTAGGGATCAAAGTCCTACGTACCACAATACTTCTTTATAACACTCCAAAACTCTAAGTGCCAAAAATCTAATTTTGAGCTCTGCTTCATCAAAGCAACTGGATCATCCCCCACGTGGCACTAAGCTTAGGTCTAACTAGACTATGAAGAATTTGCAGTTCTTAGTTATATTAACATTAACTACTAAGCACAACTTAAGAGAACTGCTTTCTGACTTAAGAATGAAAATCTTATGTTTTCCCTAAACTACTTAAGCAAGCCAAAGCAAATTACTGCAATTTTGAATTAACAGCTCAACGTTTTAAGTTAAACTATTTGGCCAGCATACACTAATTTTATTAGGACTTTTGCTTGGAAGGCAAATATAATATTGTTTACTATATATGCATATTATGGCCTAGCAACAACTTCCGTTACTGCTACCTTGTTACGACTTTTCACAGGTTTCCCGGCGAGCGACGGGCGATTAGTACTCATCTGATTGTATTCAGGGCGGTTTTATTTTCAACCCTTACTTACAAGTCCTTCTTCAAAGTCAAGTTTTCTTACCTTATTCGTTAGATTATTTATACTACTTAATAGTTTAAATTTAAAACTATTGCTTAAGCTGCAACTGTATCCCAGATTAACCTTATCATAAGCTGCATGTCAATCTGAATTAATTTTGAAGCTGTGCTACAAAGGTGAATAAACCCCTTCTACTAGCTGCATCTAGCTAAAGCTAACTTATTTTACCAAACTTAACCAATAAAATAAACCCTAACTTTAGCAATAACCAAAATTTTTACCCGGACACTCACCATATTAGAGTAAACAACCATACACACGCACTAATAAGACAAGGCTCAAATGTAGGTGGGTTATCCTTTAACACCCAGGATCCCCTGTTTTCTATCTCAGACACCGCCTATTTATTTCTCTTTGACAACCAAATGTTTAGTTAAGAGGAACTTCTGTTTTAAACTATGGATAACAGGGTATCTAATCCTGGTTTCACTTCATAGATTCGTTAGAAACTCACTAAAACTTCAGGAATATAACCACCAAAAACCGTTAACATTACACTGCACCTATAGTTTTTTTATAGTTTTATAGACCCAACATTGACTCTAACCAATCCGCTTAAATTAATATTCGAACTGAATCTAACCGCGGCTGCTGGCATTCATCAATTAACCCCGAAATTATCAAAAAGCTGGGTTAAAGTTCCTTTATTAACCAATTTTCCCCACTGATGTTGAACTTATCCTTAATCTGTTCAAGCCCGCATTTAGAATCATGAGAAGCATTTTGTCTATAAATTTAAGGCCATAATCAAACCCTCCTACAGACTTGACACAAGGTACTAAAGTATCCATCTTCCTCATTTTCAATGAGACGCTTTAATTAAGCTACCGTATCTTTTATCTTGACCTTATTTTACTCTTCGCAAAGGCACTATGGTTTTTATACACAAATACGACACCACTAACATCACAAACAGCAAAACGCCTGCTATTAGGATATATAGGCTTAACCCCCTTCCTTCAGCCATAAACCTTAAAAATAATGACCCACTAATCTCTACATACTCATAATTCATTAATCCCACAAGGCCCATCATAGCACAGCACCTTCTCACAATTATAACAAACTCTAAATTAAAGCGATACACCTCATTAGGATAAATACTAAGGACATATAAGAACAAGACTATCACGCCCCTAACATAGGTTAAAAATAACAAGAACCCTAACAGACTTCTAACCTCCAATGCAATTTCCACACATGCAATTATAGACCCCCTTAATAATACTAGCCCTAAAGAGATTGGTTGCTTAGCAATCAACACGATCGAGAATACAGACATCAAACTTACACATATAATTATAACTCTCATTATATAAAAATAATTAAGCTAACGCCCCCGGCTACTAATAAGCCTCACACCACTAGCTGATAAGTAAAATAGTTTTTCTGGACAATCTCATTTAAGCAACTGAATTGACCTAATCCAGCATGAACGCCTTGAGGCCCCAATAGCTCTAGTCAACCTTGGTCCAAACTTTGGGCCACTGTTCTTGACCCTTTAAAAAAGATCACCTTCCCAGGATGAGAAGTTAAACTTTCTATAAACCACATCCTCAAGAAAAATCTTAATGACTTAGCTGATGACCAAGGACTCGACCCTAGCTTACTAATGACTCCTCGTCACAGAATTAACCCTGCAAAAGGAATAAAAAAGACTCTAAGTCTTTCATAGTTTTCAAGAACTACTACGAACCCAAATCTTTCTATTTTTCTACCCAGCACCACCCCTAAAATAATAGCTCCAATATATAGGCTAAGAAACGGGGTTTGTATATTTAAATGCTCATTAATACGCAAGGTTCTATTATTAACATAATTGGACCCGAGTATTACTCTAAATACAATTCGTGCCCTATAAAAAGAAGTAAAAATTAACCCTAGTAACTCTAATAAGTAACACCCATAAGTAACCCTTCTGTCTATCATACTTAACTCAATCATGAGGTCTTTGGAGAAAAAACCTCTCATAAAAGGAGCCCCTCTTAAAGATACAATTGCAACTCTTATTGCACCTATTCTTACCGGCAACCCTTGTCACAGTCTTCTTAACCCACGAATATCCTGAATTCTTTGGTTTCTATGAATAACACCCCCTGCACCCAAAAACAGCAAAGCTTTAAACACTGCATGAGTCACCAGATGGAAAAACGCCACAGACGGAAGGAGGATTGAAATCGAAAACATTATCAACCTTAGTTGACTTAAAGTCGAGAGTGCAATTACTTTTTTTAGATCAAACGCGAACACTGCACTTGATCCAGCTAGTACCAAGGTAAATAACCTTAAAATTATTAGAACTTGTGTTACATATGGGTTAGAACTGATGATATAGAACGAACGAAGTACAAGATAAACCCCAGCTGTTACCAGTGTTGAAGAGTGCACTAAAGAAGAGACAGGTGTCGGTGCGGCTATGGCAGCTGGCAGTCATGCGCAAAATGGCATCTGTGCTCTTTTAGTTATCCCTGCAAAAACCACTATAAAACCTAAATTCAACCATATTTGTACTGGGTGATACCTATAAATTAACCACCCCCCCTCTCTTAGAAAGATAGAAATGCTAATTAGAACAAGAACGTCTCCAATTCGATTAGTTAAGGCTGTCAACATAGCCGCAGATAGTCTTTTGTTATTTTGGTAGTAAGCCACTAATAGAAAAGAAGTGAGGCCTAGCCCATCCCATCCAATTAAAAGTATTAGTAGATTAGGCACTAAGATTATAAACACTATAGATAAAACAAATAACCACACCAACCCCATAAACCGGTTGTAGTATAGCTCTTCAGCTATATACCACTTACAATAGGTTGCTACACTTCCTCTGATCACCAAAACTGTCCCAACAAAAATTATCCTTACATTATCTAGTAAGAATCTAAAACTAAAAGACAGACAATTGCTCTCTCAAACAGGAACTTCAAGTAAGTACGCTCTTCCAAACCTCCTTCCTGTAAAAATGAATAAATACCCAGTTAAGATTAATATAAGCAACCCTAGGTTACCCTTTGATTGTATAAGCTTTGTTATTACGAACCATCTCTTAGCAATCTTGATATTAGGTCGTCGCCGCATAATCGCATCACTATGACCAGCAGGGCCAAACAAATGCTAGCTTCACAAACAGCTAAACATAGAATTAATAAAATTAGTCAAAACTGATTTATTAAGAAAACATGTGTTACAAAAAGTAAGCCCAGCCTCATTATCTCAAGCCCTACAAACAGACACAATAGGTGTTTATTTATACGAAAGATCACAAAGCAGCCTATACTTATAAGCAAAACCCCTAAGAACTTTATTCAAACCATAGCTTTAAAACGTATAGTTTTCTACGACTTACAAGGCCGTTGCTTCAGCAAAGCTTTTAAAGCTTATCTAACTCCTATGGTCCTCAGTATAGAGACACAATAACACACAGAAAATGTAACACTGAATACAAGCAATTGCAACTTCAGCAGCTCCAAAGACGCCTCCACCTATTAGCAAACCTTTAATCCCCCCTACTCCTGTAATTAACCTTCTTCTATTTAACCAACCGACTACCAACTCCCTTCTACATATAGTTAAGATTACTTTACCAGCCCCTAAATTCAACGTTAGCCGCAAGACTAGAGTTAAGGGGCGAAGTATCCCACTAATTAGCTCAACTACTACTATAAAAGGCACAAGGATTAACGGACAACCTGTCGGGACAAGCCTCATCAAACCCTGCTCAAAACTGCACAGTAAGCTAGATAGTACTAAACAGGTCCAAATAGATAAAGCAAAAGAAAATCCAAATACAAACTGACCTCTTACAGGGAAAAAAAAGGGGAAGTTCCCAGACAAATTCAACATTAAAATTATTATAAACAAGCCGCTTATCACCAAAGGAAACCCAGATAACTTTAAACCTTTCCCATTAAGCCGGATTATAGAATAAGTAAAAGACAGTACCAAGCTTCGGAAGGAACTAGTGCTCCCCCTCTTACTGTGTACGTCTCTAAATAGCACAGTTATTGGTACTATAGACGAAAGTAACCACAACGGCATAGATAACCAAATTAAGTTGTAGCTGTGAGCATCAAATCTAGAAAATACATCTATTAACATGACTTTAAATTATTGATTACGCGATTTCTTATAAATATAAGTAATACACGTGTTATAGGGATTTGTTCAAACAAATGGAAGTTGACTGTAAACATGCTTTCTCCCGGGATAAAGATCTCGAGTTCCTGCTCAGTCCATCTCACCGCATAAACCCCCACTAAATACAACCCCTCGTTGACTCACTAAAGCTTCTCAGAGTAGGAACTTAAAATATATCAAAGAGCCAAAAGACACTGCAGACCCATAAGAAGACACCCAATGCCAATGAGCATAAATGTCAGCATAATCTATGTACCGTCGAGGCATACCCCTCAGCCCTAGAAAGTGTTGAGGAAAGAAAGTGGTATTTACACCAAAAAACATTGCTATAAAGTGGGCCTTTCTCCATTTCTTATTAAAGCATACTCCAACAAAGTTAGGCAATCAATGATTCAAGCCACAAAATACTCCGAACACCGCTCCTATACTTAGCACATAGTGGAAATGAGCCACCACATAATAAGTATCATGAAGCGATACGTCCATAGAAGCCCTTGATAATAACACCCCTGTTAAGCCTCCTACGGTGAATAGAAACAAGAACCCCGTACTTCAGTAAGCAGCAGGCTTTATCTTAAATTTTCTCCCTGCTATAGTTGCTAACCACCTGAATACTTTTACCCCTGTAGGGACTGCGATTACTATAGTTGCAGTAGAAAAATAACCTCGAGTATCAACATTAAGCCCTACTGTAAATATATGGTGAGCCCACACCATACAACCTAGCCCTCCAATTCCAATTATTGCATACACCATCCCAATTAACCCGAAAACTGCCTCCTTTCCGGAACAATGCATAATTACTTTTGATATCACACCAAAAGCAGGTAGAATAAGAATGTACACCTCAGGGTGACCAAAAAATCAAAACAAATGTTGAAACAAAACGGGATCACCCCCTCCTGCTGGATCAAAAAATGTTGTGTTAAAATTCCGATCAAACAAAATTATTGTAATGCCCCCTCCTAAAACCGGGATAGAAATAATTAACAATACGGCAGTAACTCTGATCCTTAGGACATAAAGCTCAGCTCGTTCTCCCTTTATCTCTAGAACTGGTATGTTTTTGTTGGTACTAGCAAAATTAATAGCACCCACCAAAGAACTTAACCCAGCTAAATGCAAGGACACAATAAGAACATCTATCCTCGGCCCGCTATGATAAGGGTATACAGACAATGGCGGGTAAATAGTCCATCCAGCACCCACTCCTTTATCCGTTCTAAAAGATAGCATAAGTAAATATAGCGCATTAGGAGATAACCAATAACTCAAATTATTTATCCGCGGATAAATTATATCTTTACCACCTACTAATAAAGGAATCAGCCAATTACCAAAAGCTCCGATTAGAATCGGTATTACAGCAAAGAAAATTATTATTAAGGCGTGTGTTGTAACAACCACATTATAAAACCAATCTCTTTTTAAAAATACTGCTCCCGGATGCCCTAGTTGTATCCGGATTATTAGCCTTAACCTCGCCCCAAACAAGCCTCCTCAGACCCCACTATATAGATAAAGAGTACCAATATCTTTATGATTTGTTGACCACAACCATCGACGTCACCACGACTCAACTTCCCCGTATCCTCCTATTTCTTCCTTTTTTAGTATTTTTATCATTTTATTTATAATTACTTAGCAAGAACTCAACCAGCTTTACTAACTCTTATAACCACGTTAGATTTTAGCCTATCAACGTTTTTTCTTCTGTACGCTCTAGTTAGGTAAGCCTTTTCAAACCCTCCGTCAAGGCCTTGTAACCCTTCATTAGTGCTATACCTCCTCAAGAAACACTCTCGGCGTGAAAATCACAAATACACACAGTACACTTCCAGCAATAAAAGTAACCCTCTCACAATCGCCTCTCATCAAAATTCTTTTCGCATAAATGCCACTTTTAAATATTAACCCACTCACTCCAAAGAACCTTCACGGTATTCATGATATAGGCCCACAAACAGAATAAGGAGGAACCCCCTTGAAGATAAAATACCCAACACTCTTTTGCCATAAAAAAATATGTAAGCAAAAGGTATCAATAGGACTACCTCCACATCAAACACCACAAACAAAACTGCCACTAAAAAGAATCGAATGGAGAAAGGGCTTCGAGCTCTTCCGATAGGCTCGAACCCACATTCATACGGCCTACATTTCTCTCGGTCCAGCCCCCGTTTTTCTCTTAATATTATAAATAACCCTGTGAACAGACAACACACGATACAAACGAATACAACCCTTAACCCCATAACCATCTTTCTAGAAAACTCATAAAAGTGTCTTTAGCTCCCAAAGCCAATATTTTGCTCTAAACTATATCTAGCTAAAAAAGGGTTAACACCGCTAATAGCCCCACAACCTATCGTTCTTAAATTAAACTACTTTTTTTATAAGGAAAAATGGTTCAAGCCATTTATAACAAAGTTAGCAGCCCTATTATGTTAATTAACTTCCTTACTCAAGAATGAAAGCTCAGGCTTAATAATTAGATGCAAACCAATTCTTTTTTTTAAAGTACCATTCTGCAAGAAAGAGGTAATGACTACCTATAGTTATGTTTGAAACAAAATATTTTGACTTAAATTACTTTCTTTAATATACTTTTGTGGTTCTACCCACTCTTTTTGAGCCGAAATCAAAACGCCCCTGGCCTAAAAGCACATTCTAAATAAATCTTACTAAAATCAGCGCCCCCCCCATAATGTTTATGCAAATCACCAGGCTCCAAATGGCTTTAACTTCTACCTTATTTTTGTCCACCAGTCTTTTTATTACCATTCTGTAAAAGAAATCAATATAAAATTTTAATCTAATGACTGATCCTATGATGCATGCCACAATTACGGGCCTTCCCCTCATCAAAAATACCAATACTTTTGCTAAGAAACCAAGAAACGGAGGCATCCCTATAAGTATTAACAACCCCATACCGCTAGCAGCCCTACTTAGCTGGCTACCTATTCTTATCTTGTTTATTAACGAGCACCCGTAGAAAAACAGCCCTACCGATAACCTATAGACTGCAAAGTACCCTACGAAAACTACCCTTGATCATGTAAGCCCTAACAACATTCAAGATGTATGAACAAATGAAGAGTAGGCTCTTATTACCCGCACTGAGTTTTGGTTAAGCCCTCCAACTGCCCCAATCCCAGCTATCGATACAATCACTACTCAAAGCCTTTTAGAAGGTAAGATTATTGATAAAAAAACAAGGGGGGCCACTTTTTGCCAGGTTAGTATTAACCCCCTTGCTAACCATCTCCTGTTTTTAATAATGGAGGGCACCCACGAGTGTAGAGGAAAAACGCCAGACTTTAGCACCGTACCCGCTGTGCTCATCACTAACCCCCTCACTACATGCTGCTCTATTAAGCTTACAAACCCCACTAGTATCAAAATTGACCCCGTTCTTTGTACAACAAAGTATTTTACGCAAGGCTCAGGGCTATAATGCCCATCTGGGTTTATAATCACAAGAAAACCATAAAGATTTAACTCCAAACCTAACCACACCCCTACTAGCTCCTCTCTTCTGACCCTGAGGATTGTTCCAATTAATATTACCCCTAAACTCACTAATTTTATAGGTCTCACCACAAAACTTACCATTTCAAGTAAAGGTTAATTATAACACTTGAAAATCATAGGTCTTCTGTCCTTCATTAGACTACTTTACCAAAGACTAATAAGCGCTTGACATCGCTTTGGTACTTGATTTCAAATCAAAACTTTTTAATTAGTCTATATCACCCTATATTTTAAGCTTTCAGATGATCAGGGACCTTGTACCAAGATGGAGCATGCTCTTCTTGAATATAAGCGTACCAAGAAGGTTTGGCATCCGGGTACTTAAATGTGTAAACATCCCCATCCCATATCTTAAACCATCACATATATAATCATCCTCCAAACCACACATACACTAAGCACCACAATGCCACTCATACCACATCTACAAAATGTCAGTACCAAATGCAAGCCTCAAACCCAAAGTGTCGTTGGCTAGAAAACTCCCCTCGTCATAGTCGAACTAACCTTACCATTAGCCAAATAGTCCCTACGACAACATGTATCCCGTGGAAGCCAGTTAATAAGTAAAAAACCCTACCATAAACCCTATCTGCAATAGTATAGGAGTTTCAATAATATTCCCGCAGTTGTACCAAGAAAAACACAGTCCCGCATACGATTGTCACCACTAAGCCGATGAATGGCCCTACGTCGTAATCCTTCAAGCGCATCCTCTTATGGGCTTGAGTTACAAACAGCCCTCTTCTAATTAGAAGACCTGTCTCAAACAGACTAGTAGATGAGGGGTTTGGCGTACGGATTCCAGGAGGAGGCCACCGTATTCCTAGCTCACACGAAGGCCTTAAAGCATTATGGAAAAAAGTCCAGAAAAAAGTAAAGAAAAATATCACTTCAGACAGAATAAACAAGGCAACGCAATCTCGAAATCTTTTGATTACAAAACGAGTGTGAAAACCAATGTCTCCTTCACGAATTAAATCGCGTCACCATCTAAAAGTTCTCAATAATATGCAAACCAGACTCATACCTATTAATAAAAATCTGGGGGTTCGATGCAGTCACAAAATTAACCCTACCGCTATTCCGTTAGCCGAAATAGCCACAAAAAATGGCCAGGGACTTGGACCTGGTACATAGTAACGAGAATAAGGATTACGATTCATCAATTAAGGTATGAATATAAACAAGAAATTTAACGGCACCCAATGAGACAACAAGACGAACACATCGCAGAGTCTTCTTAAATTCAGCGACTCCCTATGTATAAGCCCTTTTCCGTGTGAGCACCTCCCATATAAATATAATCTAAAGCAAGCCCTAATGAAGCTCATCAACCCCAGGATAAATAAAAAGGCCCCCCTTATTCACCCNCCGACGCCAAAAACGAGGATTTCCCCGAATAGATTAAGGCTAGGTGGGGCTGCCATGTTCCTTGATCTTAGAAGAAAACACATCAACACTAATACAGGGCAAAAAAGTAACCCACCTTTGTTTATTACTAGTAAGCGCGAGTGACTCATCTTATAAATAGCATTTACGTACCTAAATAAACCTGACGAGCATAACCCGTGGCCAACCATAATAATAATAGCCCCTATCACCCCTAATAGCGTGTTGCTTAGCACTCCTAATAGGACTAGACTTATATGAGCTACGGACGAGTATGCCACCAAGCATTTTAGGTCTACTTGCCGTACACAGGCCAGTCCGGCGTAGAAGCCCCCTGCCAAATTTACCCTTAGTAGCAACACAAAAAACACTCTTCTTAGCCTGACTTGTATTACTAATATAAACCGAAGTAGGCCATATCCTCCTAATTTTAGTACTACCCCGGCCAGCAGCATTGAACCTGCCACGGGGGCCTCTACATGGGCCTTAGGGAGCCACAAATGGAACGGGTATATTGGTAACTTAATTAGGAACCCTAAAATGTACAGCCATCACAGTCTTATAGCCCTTTTTTTTACTAATCTTCCCACAGATCTCATCCTTCTTCTTATCCCTCTTAGGTAAAGCTCTCTTACTCCCCATAGAAAAAAAAGCGACCCAAATACAGTATAAATCACTATATAGCCTCCTGCCTGTAGACGCTCTGGTTGATAACCCCAGCCTACGATTAACAGTAACAAAGGCGCTAACACACTTTCGAAAAAAAAGAAAAAAAAAAAAAACCTCCTCACCCTAAACCTTATCACTAAAATAAGACTAATTCTGATAACCATTAAGTTAAATCTTGCTTTCCGGGAGACTTTAGCTCTACTTAAATAAGAAAGAATTGCGACAAATAATGTCAATGTGATCATCAAACCCATCACGAAGTCCGTCGAGTATAGCCCATTTAATTCTACCCCTCCTGTCGCAACTCTTGCGGCACCTATACTCAAAATTGTTAAAACACTTAACCCAATAATACTCACATTCAGGTTTTTTATAATAATTAATGCAATAAGCCTAATTGCTAACCTTTTAACCATAAGTAAGACAGACATTATCTGACACATTCAGTGTAAATGAATTATACTGGTTTATATTATCTTACATTACACCCCCACTAAGACTACTACACACACACTAGCCGTAAGTATAACACATAAAAGGACAGTTCAACATAAGTTTATTAGCTTGTCATAACGTAAGCGTGGTAAAGAAGCACGAACAACTACAAAGAAAATTGCGAAAACCATTATGAAAAACCCAACTAACGCTTCATTTCCTCCGAAGAATATCGCCGCCCTTATTACTCTTCTAAGGAGAATTCTAGAGTACTCGGCAATAAATATAACTGCAAAACCCCCTCCTCTGTACTCCACGTTATAACCCGACACTAACTCCGACTCTCCTTCCACAAAGTCAAACGGTGCCCGATTAGTCTCAGCTAGTATACACAACATTCAAACAAGTATAACTACGCACAAAGGAAGAAAGAAAAAAAATAACCTTTGTTGAAACACTCTAATTTCTTGAAACATAAACACGCCTGAACACAACACTACACAAAAAAAAATAAACCCTATGGGGATTTCATAAGAAATTCTTTGCGCCATCGCACGGACTGCACCTAGTAAGGAGTATTTGGAGTTAGATGCCCATCCAGACATTATTACCCCATAAACGCTAACTCTCGTAATAACTATAAACAAAATCACCCCAAAAACATAAAACACTTCAGCTGACTTATAAGGGTATAAAAGCCAACCTAATAAGCTAATAGCTAGTATTAGTGCAGGAGCCAGAATAAATGGCCCTACATTAGCACGCGTGGGCACGATAAACTCTTTACATAATAGCTTACCTGCATCACTAAAAGGCTGCAAGATCCCCATGTAACTTACCTTGGACGGGCCTTTTCGGATCATGATGATGGCCAGGATCTTACGCTCCAATAAGGTGTAAAACCCTACGGCAAGAAGGACACCTACGAAAGGAATAATACTTACAATTACTGCCACTCAATCCACCAGTACAACCTTAGCTGGGTCCAAAGGGGTGAAAGAGTCCGCCAACACTTGATAAGGCCTCAATAGAATATAGGTACCAAAAATAACACCTCCTTTTCTAAATACCTTAAATAAACACTCAACATTACTCATAGTAAGACTCGCTTTAGCACTGTGATTCACACACAAACAAGAATATGATCTTATAAGACGAGCTTAAATCGTATGCATTATGTCTGCCAGCTTGTGTGTATGAAAGCAAGTATGGATACTTATAAATTGATCCTAAATCAAGCGCATTAACTCTGCCAGCTTTCATGAAGATAAAGGCCATTACGCGTGGCGCCTTAGGGGCATGAGCCCTATATCCTAATATTAGACCACTTTACCACTAAAAGCTACTTGCGCATTATACAAGTTCATTAAATTAAAAGTTTAACGCTTCTTCAAAGCTTTAGCTTACTTTCTAATTAAGAGCTTCCAACCATATAACAAAATATTTCTCAGGAATAAATTCAATCACAATTGGTATAAACCTGTGGTTTACTCCACAAATTTCAGAGCACTGGCCATAAATAATACTACACTGAGATGCTTTTATCGGAAGCCGATTGATTCGGCCCGGAATAGCATCTACTTTGATTAATAATTTAGGAAGCGCAAACGAATGTAGCACGTCAGAACTCCTTACAAAAGCAGTTATTTGTACATCTGCAGGGGCAACCATCCGATTGTCAACATCCAGCAAGCGGTACCCCCCTTTCCTAAATGTCTCCTGTTGGTCTTCTATGTATGAGTCAATTGTATAACACGAAATTCTCTCCGCGCTTTCCCTGGAACTTGGGGTATCTAAATTGCGGCAGAACTCATAAGATCAGTATCATTGCTTTCCAATTGCTTTGAAATTTCAACGTGGACGCTTTACTTCTTCCATATAATACAAATTAATCATCGAAGGAAACCACAGCCCTACTAACATCAACATCGGCACAATAGTTCATCAAAACTCCAATCGTTGGCGATTTAAGAAATGACGGTAAGAAAATTTAGTAAACAGGATCACGCACCCTATATACATAACAAAAACTAATACAGCCACTGCTACTATCATCACAAATCCGTGATACCGAAATAGGTCCTTCCCCAATTCCCCATGGACAATATCACCAAAATATCGACTCCCATAAAAAGACATATCTATATTTTACTACACTTATTAGCCCACTCACGTGCACTATTTTCGCGATTTACTAACTTTAGTAGCTTAAAATAAGCCAAAAACTTAAATCATTTCAAATCTACAGGACGGCTTACACAAAATTTAGGGTATTCAAGTAATTTATCTCACACCCATAAAGAAAGGGGGTTTAACAATAAACTAGAGAAATAAATAACTGAAAGGCACTGCCCCAAAATGATATAAGGTTCACGCACTGGACGAGCACCAATTCATGTTAGGCTAATAAACCTTCCAACCAACACCCAAAACACTACTTGATTCAATGGGTAGAAGCATAAACTTCCGTACTTACCTGTATGAAGCGTAGGAATTAAGTACAGCACTACAATTGAAAGGAACATAACATATACTCCCCCTGCTTTATGCGGAATTGAACGCAGAATTGCATAGGCAAATATAAAGTACCATTCAGGCTGAACGTGAATAGGCGTTTTTATAGGGTTAGCAGGCCAATAGTTTAGATGATTCCCTAGAAGCTCAGGGTCTACGCACACTAAATACATAAAAAAGAACCTAAAGCAAACATAACCAAAGAGGTCTTTAATAGTATAGAAAGGATGGAAAGGCACACATATAGTACCCCTTTCAATTCCTAAAGGGTTATTACTACCCTTCTCATGTAAAAAAAATAAGTGCAAAAAAACAACCGCCACTATTACAAACGGTAAAAGGAAGTGAAGTGTGTAAAACCGCTTTAACGTTGCATTACACACAGTCCACCCCCCTCATACATAGCGAAGTATCCTTTCACCTACCACAGGGCTTACTCTAAGTATATTAGTGATTACAGTAGCCCCCCAGTACGATATCTGCCCCCAAGGCAGAGTATAGCCGAGAAAAGCCTCAGCCATAGTCAACAAGAACAGGTGTACCCCAAAGTACCACACGGTCTTATCCAAATAAGACCCATAGTACAACCCACGAGCAATGTGAGCATAAATGCAGATAAAGAACATAGAAGACCCATTTGCATGGATATTGCGCAATATTCACCCTTTTTCCACATTACGCATAATGTGGACTACAGAGTCAAATGCCATGTCTTCATGAGCAGTGTAGTGGGCTGATAATAAAAGACCCCTCAAAAGTTGGATAACCAGACACAAGCCTAGTATAGAGCCAAACCTTCACCAGGCGTTTAAGTTTACAGGGCAAGGCAAATCATAGAATCTATCATTCATAATCTTTACCAGTTTATTTGTACTTCGTCACGGACCAACCCTTTTAGGCGCGTTAGTGTTATATGCAGTATTGTTACCAACCATCTCATAAGAAAGGCTTACGCCTTGTTTATGAGTTTACAGCTCACCACCTATTCCTCGGCCATCCTATGGTCTTTTTTTTTGTATATATAGCTATACGTCCCTTACACACCACATTTTTTTTTTCTACGCGTGGACACTATTTTTCCCTTTTCCCCCCCCTCCGGTCAGCCCCCCCCCAGGCATTAGTATGTTACTTTTTTTTTTTTCCTTTTTTGTTAGCCTTTATTAGTTATTTCTTTAAACAACCGATAATTTACGCTTTGGGAATTTTTTTTAACCTTGATTTATATATATATTTTGATTTTAAGATAGATATAGTCTAGTTTTCAAACCCAGGTAAGTCACGTGAGCAACCAGAATTAAGTCAAACGAGAAAAATTAGACCTTTCCCAAATCCCATTTTTACAGTTTACAATTTACCATTAAAATTCGATAACTCTAGGATTTGAGGCTTTAAATTTCCGCTTGTTTTTTAACTAATTAGGTTAAGTCTCACATGACTCTGACAAATGCTTATCAGCTGTAAAGCTTTGCAGCTTTATATTTTACAGGCTATAGAGCATAATCTAAAACGAGGTTAATTAAATGTTTACAGCCGCATAGGACCAATTTTAGAATAAAATATAGTAAAGCCTAGCAAACACTATTTAAGTGTAATTTTGCTTAGCTGATAAATTATTCTAATAAAGTACGATTATTAGCGCACCGGCAACCTTTAGACCTGGGCATTAACAATCACTAAACCTTTCTTTGCCAGCATTAATGGCACCACTACCTTCGCTAATTAGCACAACTCTCTGCTCGACCGGCTCGAAACCGCTAGATACAACTTCAGGCTCCGCGACAGTCCCTTCTCTTTCTTCAACTGAACTACAACCTACTTCTTCTAACGGAAGGGCATAGCCGTCTCCAACGTACCCCCCCGCCCCCTCCGCATCCTCCGCATTATCAGGAGCGGCTTCGGCGCCCGCATTTACAGGTGTATCTCCACCACCCCATACAGCTTCAGGAATAACACGTGCTTGGGCACCGTCACCTCCTCCTCCCTGGCATAAGCCCCCATCTCCTGCATCTATTCCAAACATGGAATTTTTATGTGAAAGAAAAGTATCTCACACTCCCCTCAACAGCAGGTCTTTTTTTACCAAAAAGCCTGCTTTAAACCAGCTACATAGGACTTCTCTAAAATCTACCACACTTAACAACCTATCACCAAGCAATATGCTCATTTACATAAAAGG